GTGTGCATTATTTAAATAGTGTAAATAGACGCAATTTGGGCTAAAATTATACTGCTAGGGGTTTTCCTGTTTTCGGGGGTTTTCAGGAATGTTAGCGATCTCAGGAGTATAGGGGGGTAGGGGGGTTTTACGCCCAGAAGCCCCCAGGGCTGATATTGGATATGTTAGGAGAAATTCCCACAGTTTATGCTCTTGATATCCTCATATGCAATTCTTATGTAATGACTTTCCAACACTCACCTTATTCACTCGGCGAGCAAGGAAATGTTCACCCTTGTCAGCTATTCCCGTGTGCACTGTGAAATGCCAGTTGAAAGGAAGCCAAAAAAAAGGAACCCTATACACGCTGGAGTGAACGCCCGGCATGGTGGGTAACGAGGAGTATGTATTAACACCATTAACTTATGCAAGCGTCGATGAAAGTGGGAGGAGTAATATCAATTAATGGCCCTGAAGTAGGAACCAGATGCCAGGAATAGTTCACTAAGTGAAACCCCCACGATATTTGTCCCTCACCCTCATTAACCGTTGGCATTAAGAAATCAACTGATGGTCGGTTCTTACTACATTAAGATTGTGAGGTTTGGCGGGATGTTGGGTTCTTGGTATATATTAGTCAATGGACGGTTGAGCTCGGTCTTAAGTTTCGCCAACACTTGAGTTGATGGTTTGTTAGATTATTCAGGGTTAGCTTTGTATAACCCTTAGTATATATGGTGATGGATGAATGGTGGGTCCCTAGAAATGTTGATTAAACATTAATGTCCTTGATTACTATTGATATGTTTAATATAATATCATGGTGTTAATACATATATGTACATGCAAAAAGTAGTTTAACTAAGAATACTAGCTTTGGGAGTTAGTGGTAGAGGTTAAAGTCCTTTCTTTTTGAGCAATAGAGGGGATTTTAACCCCTGACGTCCGGTTTACAAGACCGACGCTCTGAAGCTGAGCTACTAGTGCTAAACCCATTCAAGGGCTTTGTTTTCTAGTCATCCTGCTAATGGGGCGATGACTAGGAATAAGGCAAAGTATAGGAGAGAGGCGACTTGGCCGATGATGATGAAGGGATGTTCGACGGGTATTCCGCCGATTCATGTAAGAATGGCAACGTTTGCAATGAGTGTTCAGAATAAGAATTGTGTGAAGGGGCGAAATGTTAGGCCTCGTTGCTTTGAGGTGTGGAGGATGGGAACTACTATAAGTACTAGGATTGAGGCTAATAGGGCAAGGACCCCTCCTAGTTTATTCGGGATGGAGCGTAGGATAGCGTAGGCGAAAAGGAAGTATCACTCCGGCTTAATGTGAGGGGGTGTTACGAGCGGGTTGGCGGGGGTGAAGTTATCTGGATCTCCCAGTAGGTTCGGGGAGAATAATGCGAGGGAGGTGAGGGCAATAAGGACAACTGCAAAGCCTAGGAGGTCCTTGTAGGAAAAGTAGGGGTGGAATGAGATTTTGTCAACGTCTGAGTTTAAGCCTAGTGGGTTATTGGATCCTGTTTCATGGAGGAAGAGCAGGTGCACGACAGTTGCAGCCGCAATAATGAAGGGAAGTAAGAAGTGGAATGCGAAGAAGCGGGTGAGAGTTGCGTTGTCTACGGAGAACCCCCCTCAGATTCATTGAACTAGTGTGTTTCCGACGTAAGGGACAGCTGAGAGAAGGTTTGTAATGACGGTAGCACCTCAGAAGGACATTTGTCCTCAGGGAAGGACGTAGCCTACGAAAGCAGTTATTATTACTAGGAGAAGGAGGACAACTCCAATGTTTCAGGTTTCTTTGTAGAGGTAAGAGCCGTAGTAAAGACCTCGGCCAATGTGGAGATAAATGCAGATGAAAAAGAAGGACGCGCCATTGGCGTGTAAGTTTCGGATTAGTCAGCCGTAGTTTACGTCTCGGCAGATGTGGGCGACTGATGAGAATGCTGTAGCGATATCTGAGGTGTAATGTATTGCTAGGAATAATCCTGTTAAAATTTGGGCAATTAAACAAAGACCGAGCAGAGATCCAAAATTTCATCATACTGAAATGTTGGAGGGTGCTGGGAGGTCAACTAGTGCGTCGTTGGCGATTTTTAGTAGTGGGTGGGTTTTGCGTAGGCTTGCCATTAAGAGTTCTTGTAGTTGAATAACAACGGTGGTTTTTCAAGCCATTAGTCCTGGTTAGAGTCCTGGCAGGAACTATGACTTATATTATGTCTTTGTTTTTATTTGGTTTAGTAATAGGATTAGTTGCGGTTGCTTCTAACCCTTCTCCTTATTTTGCTGCTTTGGGGTTGGTTGTAGTAGCAGGGTTGGGTTGTGGGGTCTTGGTGGGGCACGGGGGTTCTTTTCTGTCCTTGGTGTTGTTTTTGATTTATCTGGGTGGTATGCTAGTTGTATTCGCTTATTCGGCAGCTCTTGCTGCGGAGCCATACCCTGAGAGTTGAGGAAGTCGGTCTGTTGCAGCATATATGGTAATGTATATTTTAGGGGTGGTCTTAGTTTCGGGGTTATTTTGAGGGGGGTGATATGAGTCTTCCTGGGTGTCGGTGGATGAGCTTGGTGAGTTTTCGGTGCTCCGTGGGGATATTGGGGGTGTTGCTCTAATATATTCGTTGGGTGGAGGAATGTTAGTTATTAGTGCTTGGGTCTTACTTCTTACTTTATTTGTGGTGTTAGAGTTGACTCGTGGGTTAAGTCGGGGGACGCTTCGAGCAGTTTAAAGGATGAATACTAGGGTTGCCAGTGCGAGGGTTAAAAGGAAAAAGGTTAGGTAGGTTTTAATTATTCCTTGCTGGGTATTGCTTGTCGTTGTAATAAGTGGTATATTTAAGGAGGCTACTGCTTTTGGCCCTGATTTCTCTAGTCAAGTTTGGTCAACCATTTGGCTGGCGATTGCTTGGCCGAGGGTTAGGTTTAGTTTTGGTGTAAAGCGGTGAATAATTATTGGGAAGAAGCCTAATATATTTGAGAAGTGGTGTATTGTTAGTTGGGGGGTGGGCTTAAATTGTTTACTTGTTAGTGAGGCTAGCTCTAGGGCTAGAAGGAGGCCTAAGATGGTTACTGTTAGGGCAGCTAGTTTTAGTAAGGGGGGTATCGATATAACGGGCGTTTTTAATGGAAGGATGTTGGAAGTAATAAGTAATCCGGCAATGATGCTTCCTCAAGCTAGTCGTTTGATGGGATTGATAACTGCTGGGTTGTTTTCGTTGATTGGGGAGAAGGCGTTGAATCGAGGGTTGCCTATGGATACGAAGAATACGACGCGGAGGCTGTAGATGGCGGTGAAGGAGGTAGCTAGGAGTGTTAAGGCTAGGGCTCAGGCGTTCAGGTAAGATGTGTTTAGTGCTTCGATGATGGCATCTTTGGAGAAGAATCCTGCAAGGAAGGGAGTGCCTGTTAGGGCCAAACTGCCGAGAGTTAAGCAGGAGGATGTAAAGGGGGTCAGATGATGTATTCCTCCTATTTTCCGGATATCTTGTTCGTCATTAAGGCTGTGAATAATTGAGCCTGAGCATAGGAAGAGTATCGCTTTAAAGAAGGCGTGGGTGCAGATGTGCAGGAAGGCGAGTTGGGGTTGGTTTAGCCCAATTGTGACTATTATTAGTCCGAGTTGACTAGATGTGGAGAAAGCGACGATTTTCTTGATGTCATTCTGGGTCAGGGCGCAGGTGGCGGTGAATAGCGTGGTCAGGGCCCCTAAGCACAGGCATGTTGTTAGGGCAGTTTGGTTGTTTTCTATTAGGGGGCTTATTCGAACAAGGAGGAAAATTCCTGCAACGACTATTGTGCTTGAGTGCAGTAGGGCAGAGACCGGTGTGGGGCCCTCTATTGCAGAGGGTAATCATGGGTGAAGTCCGAATTGCGCTGATTTTCCAGTGGCGGCGAGGATCAGCCCTAAGAGCGGGAAAGTGAGGTCTATAGATTTGGCGGCTGCAAATATTTGTTGTATTTCTCAAGAGTTAAGGTTAGTTGCTATTCAGGCCATGGCAAAGATCAGTCCGATATCTCCGACTCGGTTGTATAGGACTGCTTGCAAGGCTGCTGTGTTTGCGTCTGCCCGGCCATATCATCAGCCAATAAGAAGAAATGACATAATTCCTACCCCTTCTCATCCGATAAAGATTTGGAATATGTTGTTTGCTGTGACTAAGATGATCATGGCAATGAGGAAGATCAGGAGGTATTTGAAGAACCGGTTTATGAAGGGGTCTGCGTGTATGTATCAGGATGCGAATTCTAGGATGGACCATGTGACGTATAGGGCAATGGGGGTGAAGATAATTGAGTAATGGTCGAATTTAAAACTAATGTTGATGTCAAAGGTTAGTGTATTTATTCAGTTTCAACTAGTAATGATGGTCTCTGCACCCTCATTAAGGAAAAGAAAAAGGGGGAGAAGGCTAATAAAGAAGGCTAGTTTTACTGCTGTTTTGACCTGGGACAGGGCTCAGTTATTTTCTTGAGGTTGGGGGTTTAGTGTCGTAAGAACGGGGTACAGAAGCAGGGTGAAGATAATGATCAGGCTGGAGGTTATTATAAGGGAAGTGGGATGCATAGCTGCTACTTGGATTTGCACCAAGAGTTTTTGGTTCCTAAGACCAACGGATGAGCTGTTATCCTTTAGGAGCAATGCGAGTGAGCCCTGGGGTTCAACCAGGGTGGCGGAGATTAGCAGTCTTCGTTGCTGGCGAGCCTCTCTCGGTGGATAAGAGGATTTTAACCTCTGTTTTTAGAATCACAATCTAATGTTTTTGTTAAACTATATCTACAGGCGGCTCAGCCTCAAATTAACTCGGGTTTCGAGATTAAGAGGATAAGGGGAAGCAGGTGAAGGGCTATAAGGAGGTGCTCTCGGGAATGTGAGGGCTCTAACGCAATAATATGTGCTGGAATAGGCCCCCGTTGCGTCATTAAAAATATGTAGAGTGAGTAACCTGCGGTAATAAGGGTACCAGCCCCTGTTAGGATAAGGGTTCATCAAGATCAGTTAAATAGGGAGGTGAGGATTATTAGTTCACCCATAAGGTTAGGGAGGGGTGGAAGGGCGAGGTTTGCGAGGCTGGCAATAAATCATCATGTTGTTATAAGCGGGAGGGCTATTTGTAGGCCTCGTGCCAGGACTATGGTTCGGCTGTGTGTGCGTTCATAATTGGTATTAGCGAGACAGAAAAGGGCAGAGGATGTTAGGCCATGTGCAATCATAAGGATCAGGGCTCCAGTAAAGCCTCATGGTGTTTGGATGAGAATACCCCCTACTACTAACCCCATATGACTAACAGATGAGTAGGCGATTAGGGACTTTAGGTCTGTTTGGCGGAGACAAATGGAACCTGTTATAATCACTCCTCAAAGTGCAAAGATAATAAAGGGGTAGCTTAGTTCTTTAGTAAGGGGTTCTAGCATTACTAGCATTCGTATTATGCCGTAACCCCCTAGTTTTAGTAGAACGGCAGCAAGTACTATTGAACCTGCAACGGGGGCTTCTACGTGGGCCTTGGGAAGTCAGAGGTGGACGCCGTACAGTGGTATTTTTACTAGAAAAGCTATAAGGCAGCCCGCTCATCATAGTTTGTCTGCGTATGTGGATAGGTGGATGGAGCCGGAGTATTGAAGTGTTAGAAGTGAAAGGGTTCCTGTGGTGTTTTGAAGGAGGAGTAGGGCTACAAGAAGGGGAAGTGAGCCAGCTAGGGTATAAAATAAAAAGTAGGTGCCTGCATTAAGTCGTTCTGTTTGGTTGCCTCACCGTGTGATGAGAAATAGTGTGGGAATTAGGGTGGCTTCAAACATAACATAAAACATAATGATTTCAGTGGCGCCAAAGGCTATAATTAGGAAAATTTGTAGGGATGTGAGAAGTATAATATATATTCGTTGCCGGTTGATTGGTTCGAGGGCCGTGTGGTTTTGGCTAGCGAGAATTATAAGGGGAAGTAGTCAGCAGGTAAGCACGAGGAGAGGGGTGGATAATGGGTCGGTTCCTATATAGGGGTTGAGGAATGTTCAGCCTGTTTCTGAGATATTCTTCAGTCATGTGAGGCTGGCGAGTGCAATTAGTAGGCTGTGGAGAAGGCTTGTGGGTCACAGTCATTTGGCAGGGATTAATCAGGCGGTCGGGACTAGTATGAGGGTTGGGATGAGGATTTTTAGCATTGTAGGAGATTTAGGCTTTGTAGGCGGTCAGTTCCGTGGGTTCGAGCAGTGGCTACTAGTAGGGCAAGGCCTGCGCTTGCTTCACAGGCCGAAAAGGCGAGTAGGAGTATGGGGGCGGCTGAGAAACTAGTGCTGCTTAGTTGCAGTGCTCATAGGGAGAGTGCAATAAATAAAGAAAGCATTATGCCTTCTAGACACAGGAGGGCAGAGAGAAGGTGGGTTCGGTGAAAGGCTAGTCCTGTTAACCCTAACATAAAGGCCGAAGAGAAGGTGAAGTGAACTGGGGTCATTAGGTTAATTGTGGACTTTAACCACAAGTTTTTGAGCCGAAATCAAATGTTTTTCTTAAACTAATTACCTACTCGGCTCACTCTAGGCCTCCTTGGAGTCATTCATAGATTAGGCCTAGGGTCAGGAGGACCAGGACGGCGGAAGCTCAGAGGAAAGTGAGTAAGGGGGATGACAGTTGGTCCCCTCAGGGGAGTGGCAGGAGGAGTGCAATTTCTAGGTCAAAGAGGAGGAAGAGAATGGCGACGAGAAAGAATCGGAGGGAGAAGGGTAGTCGGGCGGAGCCTAAGGGGTCAAAACCACACTCGTATGGGGAGAGTTTCTCGTAGTCGGGGCTTATTTGGGGAAGTCAGAAAGACACAATGGCTAAGATGGTGGAGAGTAGAATGGCAATAGCAATAATTGTTGTGACTAAGTTCATTATCTTTCCTTGGATTTTAACCAAGACCTGGTGATTGGAAGTCACTAATACTAACTTTAGTACTAGAAAGATTATGAGCCTCATCAGTAGATAGAGATGTAAAGGAATAGTCAAACAACGTCTACGAAATGTCAATATCATGCAGCTGCTTCAAATCCAAAGTGATGCTCGGATGTAAAGTGGTATTGAATTTGTCGAAGTAGGCAGATGGCTAAGAAGGTAGAGCCAATAATAACGTGAAGTCCGTGGAAGCCGGTTGCAACAAAGAATGTAGAGCCGTAGACTCCGTCTGCAATTGTAAAGGGTGCTTCATAGTATTCTATGCCTTGAAGGAAGGTAAAATAAAAGCCGAGAAGAATTGTAAGTAGCAGGGATTGAATTGCTTGTTTTCGTTCCCCTTCTATGATGCTGTGGTGGGCTCAGGTGACTGTAACCCCGGATGCGAGTAGAACAGCTGTATTGAGTAGGGGGACTTCAAATGGGTCGAGGGTTGTAATTCCTGTGGGAGGTCAGCAGCCCCCTAGTTCAGGTGTTGGTGCAAGGCTTGAGTGGTAGAAGGCTCAGAAAAACCCTAGGAAGAAGAAAACTTCTGAGGTAATAAATAGGATTATTCCATACCGGAGGCCTTTTTGGACGGGCGGTGTGTGATGTCCTTGGAATGTCCCTTCTCGTACAATGTCTCGTCATCATTGATATATTGTTAAAAGGAGAAGGATTAATCCAAGTGTTATTAATGTTGTGGAGTGGAAATGAAACCAGATTGCGAGACCTGAGGTTATTAGTAGGGCGGCGACTGCACCTGTTAGGGGCCAAGGGCTTGGGTCAACTATGTGGTATGCGTGTGCTTGGTGGGCCATTAGACGTTTTCTTGTAGGTAAAGACTTAAGAGAAGGACAAATACGTATGCTTGAATCATTGCTACGGCGACTTCCAGAAGGGTTAACAGGAATAGTAATACCGCTGTTAGGATGGCCACGGTAGGCATTAAGGGGAGAAGAACAAATGCAGCTGTGGCGATTAGTTGAATAAGTAGGTGGCCAGCTGTAAGATTGGCTGTTAGTCGAACTCCTAGGGCTAGTGGGCGAATAAATAAGCTGATTGTTTCAATAATAATAAGGACTGGGATTAATAGGGTTGGGGTTCCTTCTGGCAGAAGGTGGCCTAGTGCAGCGGTTGGTTGATTTCGTAGCCCAATAATGACAGTTGCTAATCAGAGGGGAACTGCGAGGCCCATGTTGAGTGATAGTTGTGTTGTTGGAGTAAAGGTATAGGGGAGTAGGCCGAGCATATTGAGGGTAATGAGGAATAGTATTAAAGAAGTTAATATAAGGGCTCATTTGTGTCCTCCTAAATTTAAGGGTAGTAGGAGTTGCTGGGTGAAGCGATTAATAAATCAATTTTGTAGTGTTAGTACCCGATTGTTTAACCACCGATCAGAGGGTGTGGGGTATAGGGTTCAGGGAAGACTAAGGGCAAGGGCCATAAGGGGAATCCCTAAATATGAGGGGCTCATGAATTGGTCGAAAAAGCTTAGTGTCATGGTCAGGTTCAGGGTTCTGTTTTGGGTTTTTCGGTGCTTTGGGGTGTAGGCTCATTAGGGAACGTGTGGGCCATAACTTTTGGGGGGAGGATAGTTAAGAATACTAGTCATGAAAAGACTAGAATAGCAAATCAAGGCGCGGGGTTGAGTTGAGGCATGTCACTAAGGGTGGTCGGGACTCACCAGTCTTTAGCTTAAAAGGCTAACGCTACGACCCTGTTTAGCTTCTTAGCGAAGCGTCTTCAAGTATTAATGATGACCAGTTCTCGAAATGTTCTAGAGGAACTGCTTCAACTACAATAGGTATAAAGCTATGGTTGGCACCGCAGATCTCGGAGCACTGTCCATAGAAGACTCCTGGTCGGGATGCAATAAAGGCTGTTTGGTTTAGTCGGCCGGGGACTGCGTCTATTTTTACACCAAGAGACGGGACAGCTCATGAGTGGAGGACATCTTCGGCGGAGACTAGAACTCGAATAGGGGATTCGACGGGAATAACCATTCGATGGTCTGTTTCTAGGAGTCGGAACTGACCAGGAGTAAGATCTTGTGTGGGGATTATATATGAGTCGAATCCGAGGTCTTCGTAGTCGGTATATTCATAGCTTCAATACCATTGGTGACCTATTGCTTTAATTGTTAGGTGGGGGTCATTAATTTCGTCCATGAGATAAAGAATACGAAGAGAGGGAAGAGCAATCATAATTAGGATTACTGCTGGGAGGATGGTTCAGATGATTTCGATTTCTTGGGAGTCTAAGATATATTTATTGGTTAATTTGGTGGTGACTATAGCCACAATAATGTAAAGTACTAATGTACTAATTAGAAACACAATTATTAGGGCGTGGTCATGGAAATGAAGAAGTTCTTCTATAACGGGGGAAGCTGCATCTTGAAATCCTAGTTGTGAGGGATGTGCCATTACTTTGTTAAGACACGCGGGGGTCTAACCCACAATTCTGCCTTGACAAGGCAGTGTAATGGCGGTTTTACTAGTGTCTTATGAAGAAAGTGACAGAATGGTCTTGTGGTTGGCTTGAAACCAGCCTACGGGGGTTCGATTCCTCCCTTTCTCGATTAATTTGATTGAACTTGAACAAATGCAGGTTCCTCGAATGTGTGGTAAGGGGGAGGGCAGCCATGCAGTCATTCTACGTTGGTTGTGGTTAGCTCCACTGAAAGAACTTCTCGTTTGGCGGCAAATGCTTCTCAGATAATAAATAAGAATACGATTACTGCCACGAGAGAAATGAGGGACCCAATAGAAGACACTGTATTTCATAGAGTATACGCGTCTGGGTAATCTGAGTACCGTCGGGGTATACCGGCTAGGCCTAGGAAGTGTTGGGGGAAGAATGTTAAGTTAACTCCTACGAATATAATCCCGAAGTGAATTTTTGTTCAAGTGCTGTGAAGGGTATAGCCTGAAAATAGGGGGAATCAGTGAACAAAGGCAGCGACGATGGCAAATACAGCTCCCATTGACAGGACATAGTGGAAGTGGGCTACTACGTAGTATGTATCGTGGAGAACAATATCTAAGGATGAGTTGGCTAGCACAATTCCTGTTAGCCCTCCTACTGTGAAGAGGAAGATGAAACCAAGTGCCCATAGAAGGGGGGTCTCTCATTTAATAGAGCCTCCATGTAGGGTTGCTAATCAGCTGAAGACTTTTACTCCTGTAGGGATGGCAATAATTATAGTTGCAGATGTGAAGTAGGCTCGGGTGTCTACATCCATGCCGACTGTAAACATGTGGTGGGCTCAAACGATAAAGCCCAGGAGGCCAATTGCTATTATAGCTCAGACTATTCCTATATAACCGAAAGGTTCTTTTTTACCAGAATAGTAGGCAACAATATGGGAGATTATTCCAAAGCCAGGAAGAATAAGAATATAAACTTCCGGGTGGCCAAAGAACCAAAAGAGGTGTTGATAGAGAATTGGGTCTCCTCCTCCTGCTGGGTCAAAGAAGGTGGTATTTAAATTTCGGTCTGTGAGAAGCATTGTAATCCCGGCGGCAAGGACGGGAAGTGAGAGGAGAAGCAGTACAGCGGTAATTAGAACGGCTCATACAAACAGGGGCGTTTGGTATTGGGAGATAGCGGGAGGTTTCATGTTAATAATGGTTGTGATGAAGTTAATTGCCCCGAGGATTGAAGAGACACCTGCCAGGTGAAGAGAAAAGATGGTAAGATCAACGGATGCTCCTGCATGGGCTAAATTACCAGCTAGCGGGGGGTACACTGTCCATCCAGTCCCAGCACCGGCCTCTACTCCAGAAGAGGCGAGGAGAAGAAGGAAAGAGGGGGGTAGTAGTCAAAAGCTCATATTATTTATTCGAGGGAATGCCATGTCAGGGGCTCCAATCATTAGGGGGATTAATCAGTTCCCGAAGCCACCAATCATAATTGGCATTACTATAAAGAAAATCATTACGAATGCGTGGGCTGTAACGATTACATTATAAATTTGGTCGTCTCCAAGGAGCGCGCCTGGTTGGCTTAGCTCTGCCCGAATGAGTAGGCTAAGGGCTGTGCCTACTATTCCGGCTCAAGCACCAAATACTAGATAAAGGGTGCCGATGTCTTTGTGATTAGTCGAGAAAAATCAACGTGTGGTTGCCACAGGTAGGATGGCTGAGTCTTTAAGCGGTGGATTGTAGCCCCATAAACAGAGGTTTGAATCCTCTTCTTACCAAGTCCCGAGGTGTTTTACATATCAGATTGCAAATCTGAAGAAGTAGGCTAGTCGCTTACCGGGGCTTTCCCCCGCCTATTAGTCTCGCTTCTAGGCGGGGGAAAGGTAGATGGATGCTCGCTGGTTTGAGCGCTTAGCTGTTAACTAAGAGTTTGTAGGATCGAGGCCTGCCTATCTAGTAAGGCTTTAGCTTAATTAAAGTGTCTGTTTTGCATGCAGGAGATGTGGGGTAATGTCCCGCAAGTCTTACAGGGACTGGGAGATTTTCACTCTCGCTGAGGGCTTTGAAGGCCCTTGGTCTGGATTGTTAACCTAAGTCTCTTAAAGGGTGAGGAGGGCTACCATGGCGGGGGTGAGGGGGAGGAGGGAGGTTGCGGCTATGGTTGAGATGGCAAGTGGTAGCGTAAGCTGGGATGTTGGGAGGCGTCAAGGGGTAGTGCCGGTAAGGCTGTTGGGGGAGACGGTGAGGGTTATTGCGTACGTAAGTCGGAGATAAAAGTATAGGCTTAGGAGGGCGGTGAGTGCTGCGAGTGTGGCCGTTGGTGCTAGGTCTTGTTTGGTTAGTTCTTGCAGGATTAGTCATTTTGGCATGAAGCCGGTTAATGGTGGGAGGCCTCCTAATGATAGGAGGATCAAGGGAGTCAAGGAGGTCAATGCCGGGGCTTTAGCTCAGGAGGTAGCGAGTATATTGATGTTGGTGGCTTTATTTAGTTTAAACACAAGGAATGTTGAAAATGTTATGATAAGGTATGTAATCAGTGTTAGCAGGGTGAGAGATGGTGAGAATTGCAGGACTAGTACTATCCAGCCAAGGTGGGCAATGGATGAGTAGGCGAGAATTTTTCGTAGCTGTGTTTGGTTTAAGCCTCCTCAGCCTCCTACTAGCGTGGAGGTGAGGCCTAATATTACGAGGATGGTTGAGTTGGAGGGCTGAACTTGTAATAGGAGAGCGAAGGGGGCAAGTTTTTGTCAGGTAGAGAGGACGAGCCCGGTCGTAAGGTCTAAGCCTTGAAGGACTTCGGGTAGTCAAGAGTGTAGGGGGGCAAGTCCAATTTTTAGGGCTAAAGCAATAGTGATTATGGTAATAGGGAGGGGGTGGGATGTCTGTTGAATGTCTCACTGTCCGGTTAATCATGCATTAGTAGTGCTTGCAAATAGTAGTATGGCGGCCGCCGTGGCTTGGGTTAAAAAATATTTGGTGGTGGCTTCAATTGCTCGTGGGTGGTGGTGTTGGGCTATTAGTGGGATGATGGCCAGGGTATTTATTTCGAGGCCTATTCAGGCAAGTAGTCAGTGCGAGCTTGCGAATGTAATTGTAGTTCCTAGGCCGAGTCCAAATAATAGGGTAGCTGTAATGTAGGGATTCATTAGTAAAGGAAGGGGTTTAACCAACATGTTTGGGGTATGGGCCCAAAAGCTTAATTAGCTGACTCTACTAGGAAGTGGTGTAGTGGAAGCACTGAGAGTTTTGATCTCTCCAGGTAGGGTTCGAGCCCCTTCTTTCTAAGGAGTCGGGGGGACTTTAACCCCCATGGTTCACTCTATCAAAGTGGCCCTTTTCTTCAGGCACGACTCCGGGCTATAGTTGTGGGGGGAGTCCTGCAAACGCGATTGGAAGTGCTAGGTGCCAGATTACTAGGGCCAGTGTAAGTGGTAGAAAGTTTTTTCAGATTAGGTGCATTAGTTGGTCGTATCGGAATCGCGGGTAGGAGGCTCGTACTCATAGGAATACGATCGAGAGTAAGGCAGCCTTAGTTATCAGGTTGGCCGCGGTAAGCTCTGGGATTGTTGGGATGTGGGAGGCTCCTAAGAAGAGGGTGGCAGAAAGTGTGTTTATAAGGAGAATGTTAGCATATTCTGCTAGGAAAAATAGGGCGAAAGGGCCTCCTGCATATTCTACATTAAACCCGGATACTAGCTCAGATTCTCCTTCGGTAAGGTCAAATGGTGCACGGTTAGTTTCTGCCAGGGTTGAGATATATCATATTGCTGCCAGGGGCCAGGCTGGTAAAATCAGTCAAATACTTTCTTGGGCGATATTAAAGGTTTGTAGCGTGAAGCCGCCAGTAAAAATAATTGCGTTTAGAAGAATAAGTCCTAGGCTCACTTCATAGGAAATTGTTTGGGCTACTGCTCGAAGGGCTCCGATAAGTGCATATTTTGAATTTGAGGCTCAGCCTGAGCCTAGGATCGAGTATACTGCGAGGCTGGATAGGGCGAGAATAAATAGAATGCCCAGGTTAAGGTCAATTACTGGGTAGGGTAGGGGCATGGGGGCTCATAGTGTAAGGGCAAGCGTCAGGGCTAGCATGGGGGTTAAAATAAATAGTAGGGGTGAGGAGGTTGAGGGGCGTACGGGCTCTTTAATAAATAGTTTTACTCCGTCAGCGATGGGTTGAAGGAGTCCGTAGGGACCTACGATGTTTGGGCCTTTTCGTAGTTGTATGTAGCCAAGGACTTTTCGTTCAATTAATGTTAAGAATGCAACGGCTAGAAGGACTGGAACAATAAAAGTTAAGGGGTTGATGATATGGGTAATTAATGCTGAAATCATAGTTAAGAAGAGGACTTGAACCTCTGTAAAAAGGGCTTAGGTCTTTTGCAGTAACCGGGCTCTGCCACCTTAACATGCTATTTTCTATAGCACGGAAGTATGCCCTGTTGCCTATTTAATTTGACTTCACTAGGTAGGGGTGGGGCGTACTTGAAGTATGGGCCCCTTCCTTTCGGTCCTTTCGTACTAGAAAGGATCATTTCATAGATAGAAACTGACCTGGATTACTCCGGTCTGAACTCAGATCACGTAGGACTTTAATCGTTGAACAAACGAACCCTTAATAGCGGCTGCACCATTAGGATGTCCTGATCCAACATCGAGGTCGTAAACCCCCTTGTCGATATGGGCTCTAAAAGGGGATTGCGCTGTTATCCCTAGGGTAACTCGGTCCGTTGATCGGCCTTAAAAGCCGGATCTTATTGGTCGGAAATTCCGTTTGCTAGAGCGGGAGCTCTTGTCTGTAAGAGGTAATACTCTCATTCCACGTGGGGGTTTTGTGTTTCCCCGCGGTCGCCCCAACCAAAGACATTAGGGCGGGACTCACTCAGTTTAGTCCGTTATCTCGGGGTCTTTAACATGATCTGCCTTGGTGTCTAAAGCTCCATAGGGTCTTCTCGTCTTATGGGGTTATCCCCGCTTCTGCACGGGGAGATCAATTTCATTGACCTGAAAGAGGAGACAGCTAAGCCCTCGTCATGCCATTCATACAGGTCTTCATTTAAAAGACAAGTGATTGCGCTACCTTCGCACGGTCAAAATACCGCGGCCGTTAAACTTATAGTCACAGGGCAGGCGGGACCTCTTATTCATTAGTTTTGCAAGAGGCGATGTTTTTGGTAAACAGGCGAGGCTTTATGTGTTTGCCGAGTTCCTTCTCTTTCTTTTAGTCTTTCCTTGAGTGCACACCAGTGTAGGAATAACGGTATTGTTGTTGGATGGTTTTCTTGTTGCTTAATTTGATATCCATTACCCTCTTTGTTTGGGGCCGTTAAGATTCGGTGGGGTGTCCGTTCCGATTTACACGCGTGCGGGGAGAGAGGCTGTGCTCTCTTATTACTCATATTAGCATAGTCGCTTTCATGTTTGCATGAAACGGCCTGGTAGGTCTAGAGGATTAAGATTTGGTTATCGGGATCGGAAGGGGTGGGGTGTGATGTCTGAGCTTTAACGCTTTCTATAGGGGTGGCTGCTTTTAGGCCCACCGGAACATTTAACCTTTAATTAAATTGTGATCTTTATCCTTCTGAAAAAGTTGTGTCTTGTATCAAAGGGGCTGTACCCCCTTTGATTAACTCTCTCGGCTTCTTTTGGTGTCAGAAGGGAGTTAGACGAGGTGTGAGGGGAGAATCCGGGAGGCTGAACTTCTATCCAATTCTCAGGCAACCAGCTATAACTAGGTTCGGTAGGTCTGTCACCTCTACTCAAAGATCTTCCCACTCTTTTGCCACAGAGACGGGTGTGCCCTGTAATAGGCTGTCTTGGAGTAGCTCACCTAGTTTCGGGGGTTCAAACTAAAGTGCTCTTTGCTTGACATTTACTGGCTAAATCATGATGCAAAAGGTACGAGCTAAAATCTCTGCTTTTCCGTGCTTTACTGAGTTGTTTCATTTCTTTTTCAGCGTTCCCTTGCGGTACTTTCTCTGTTGCTCTACAGTTCTTTTTCCGTCGCCCGTACTAAAGGGGAAAAATGTTTTGTTTAATAATATTAAGGTAATTAGGGGTTATTAAGGAGGATTTGTTGTTTTTGATTGAGGAGGCTAGCTGGTGGGCTTTCAGGGCAATCCGGTTTGCACGGATATCTTCTCAGTGTAAGGGAGACGCTCTCCTGTTTTGAGCTATGACCTGGGTTTTCCAAGCGCACCTTCCGGTACGCTTACCATGTTACGACTTGCCTCCCCTTTGCAGTTGTGGGGTTTTAATTATGAAAAATTATAGACTAGGGGAGAGTGACGGGCGGTGTGTGCGCGCTTCAGGGCCAATTTCAGCAGGACACTCTATTTCCTGCTTACTGCTAAATCCTCCTTCAGGATACACATTTCAGTGTATTGTCCGTGTTCTCTGCGTTAGAGAATGTAGCCCATTTCTTCCCTTTCCATACGCTACACCTCGACCTGACGTTTTGGGCTGTGCCAATTTTGCTTACTATGAGGCCTTCACAGGGTAAGCTGACGACGGTGGTATATAGGCGGGTAAAACAAGAAAAGGTGAGGTTGAACGGGGGTTATCGGTTCTAGAACAGGCTCCTCTAGGTGGATCTAAAGCACCGCCAAGTCCTTTGGGTTTCAAGCTAATGCTCGTAGTTCCCGGGCGGGTAGTGGGTGTAGCGTACTACCAATGTTTAGGGCTAGGCATAGTGGGGTATCTAATCCCAGTTTGTGTCATAGCTTTCGTGGGGTCAGGCTATATTGTAAAGCCACCTTCGTGGTTGAACTTCTTACTTTCGGATACGTATAACAGCTCTGAAAGCGTTCGGCTTTATTCTGAAGTCCTCCTTAACCACTCTTTACGCCGGCGTTTAACAACTGGGGTCTCTCGTATAACCGCGGTGGCTGGCACGAGTTTTACCGACCCTCTTAACTTTAACTAAGTCAAGTTTTCACTTATGGCTTAATGTCTATCACTGCTGAGTTCCCTTGGGGGTGTGGCTAAGCAAGGTGTCATGGGCTGGGGGGGGGGGTTGTGCCTGATACCAGCTCCTTGTTCCCGGGCAGGGAACTGTAGGGCATTCTCACGGGGGTGCGGATACTTGCATGTGTAAGTTTAGCTAAAGTTGTTAACAAAGTCAGGACCAAACCTTTGTGCCTGCGGAGCTTTCTAGGGCTCATCTTAACATCTTCAGTGTTATGCTTTAATTAAGCTACGCTAGC